CACCCATTAATACAACACCAACATTATTTGATTCCAAATTCAAAGCAATCCCTATGGTACCCTCTTCAAATTCCACTAATTCCCCCGCCATTACTTCATCAAGACCATAAATGCGCGCAATACCGTCACCTACTTGAAGTACAGTACCGGTATTTACAATCTTTACTTCGGTATTATATTGTTCAATACGTTCGCGGATAATTTTACTAATCTCATCTGCACGAATGGTTACCATGAGTATTTCTTAATTAAATTCTAGAAGAGAAAAATGATGCCTATACTCTAAACTTACTAAAGAAGAAGGACTAATCCGTTATTTTATATCTTTCATTTCCCCAAACATGCCAATATTAGCACTGATTGTACGTAAATGTAACTCGTTGTTTAAGCAACTATTCAGAGTTCCTAGAGCTCCTTGTAAGGCTTGTTGGAAAACCCGTTGTCGGACTTGATTAATCGCCCTTTGTTGTTCAAAATGAATAGTTTCATTTTTGTAATTTTCTAATTGTTCCAAAATACTATAAATGGAATTAATTAAATTCAATTTTTCTCGCTCTATCTCTGAATAGCCATTCACTCGAAACCGATCTGCTTCCATTTCAACTCTCCTTAATCGGGCCCGGGCTTTTTCCAGCTGTTCAATGGCTCTTTCCCGTAGTTCTTCTGAATTTCGAATAGTCTTCAATATTCTCTGTTTTCGATTATCTAATAAATCACTTAATGAAAGTAGATTCTCTTTCTATTCATTTGAAAACGTCTATGATCTCTTCCCGAACCAAACATGAATCTTTCGATTCATTTGGCTCTCACACTCAATTACTTATGTTATGGAAAATTTCCCTATCTTTTTTTTTTTGTAATGAGCCTATCCTCTCTTTTGTATTCCAATTTTTTTGAAAGATATTGAAATTGATAACAAATACAAGACCCGAATTTTTGGAGGACTCTTCTGAACAAACAAATACTTGCCAGCAAAGTTGTTTTTTTCTTCAAATCCAAAGAATTCTTATTAATTTATACATAGGTCATCGATTTCGCATTGCATAAAAAGGGAATGAGATAAAATATCCATTTTTTTGCTGTAAAGAGGATTCAAGCTATTTTATCGACATGAGTGTTCCAAATCGAAAAAAAATTTCAACGATTTTTTTTTTTTTTTTTATTAACATAGTGGTAGAAAGAATACTACACTGCGTCTAGATTTAAAACTGCTTAGCTTTGCTTTAACCATTGTAATGGTCCAAAGTTGTTGGTTGATAGAGAATCAAAGTGGATTAAACAATGAATCACGAAATGCTATGGTTCTTAAATATTTTATTTTCTTAATTTATTAAAAAAAAAATGAAAATTCTTCAGAAGTAATTCGTGGGATCATGCACTTTTTCTTTATAAATAAATAGGAAAGAGTGCAGTTGGTTCGATCCAACCTATTCTTGAAATAAACAACTCGCACACACTCCCTTTCCAAAAAAAACCAATACACCGAGCACTACACTTAGATTTATTGGATTTGTTGCTAAAATATCGGTATTAAACCCGAAACTTTCGGCGGATGGCCAGTAACCCAAACAAAGGAAAGAATCGGTTAAATTTTTCATATGATCTCATCTCCTCTTATGAATAGACTAATTATCTTTCTTCGATTCCTAATTTATTAGATTCTAATTTTATATTTTCAATTATATATATTTATACGATTTATCGTTTTTTTTGGTCGATCAATTGGATTAGAAGATTCCCTAAAAGAATCATATTTGCTTCGGAAGATATACTAGTTCTTTTGTCAATTGAAAAATTTCTAGTTGTTTTAAACGATTTCCAAAATTATAAAAATCTCCCGAATGAAAAAAGGGGAGGCATTGGACTAAAAAGGGAAGGAATAAGGCAAGCAGTATGTTAATTTCTCACCCTTACCTTAAATCAGTCCTTCCCCTGCGTTCTTGTACGAACGAATAAAGAATTGTAGGAGTGAAATACAAATAATATAATTCGAAAAAGCAAGAGCAGCAAATCAAGTAAACGGAAAAAGAGATATGTATTTGTATTTTTCTATTTTTTTAGGATTAAACAAAGGGATTCGCAAATAAAAGTGCTAATGCTACAACCAGCCCATAAATTGTTAAAGCTTCCATAAAAGCCAGACTAAGCAATAAAGTACCCCGTATTTTTCCCTCTGCTTCCGGTTGTCGCGCAATCCCTTCTACTGCTTGCCCTGCAGCAGTGCCTTGGCCAACCCCAGGTCCAATAGAAGCAAGTCCTACAGCCAACCCAGCAGCAATAACGGAAGCGGCAGAAATCAGTGGATTCATGATAAGTTCCTCTCAACCCAATAAAAAAGGAAATAGTTAATGATACAATCAACCAACCAAACTACTTCGATATTTATTCTTTTTTTTTTATCCCCGTAGTTTTTGTGAATCCATACAACTTTTGTTCTTATCTTACCTTAAAATTTTGAACCATTCTTTTGGATTCTTCGTTTTTTTTCTTGATTTATTTTCGTTAATCATTCATCAATATTCAAAATTCATAATTACGGATGAAACAGAAGGGCTTCGTTATTATTGAATTCCTTTTAGATAACTATAGATATAGTTATCTCATATCTAACTAGTTAATATCCAGTATCACATATACATGTATTTCTTCTATACCGTAAACAAATTCTTCGTGTCTTAGATTCATTTTATTGGATTCGAGAATCATTCTTTGAAACCTCTAAAAATAAAAAGAAAGAGTCGTCTTATAGCTATTAGATTATATATAGATTATATACACCTAGTTCGACTTCCCTCCCCACTATTGTTTTTTAAATCTCAGGTTTTTTTGAAAGCCCTAGCCCTTTCTTCTTTTTTATTATATCCATATAGGATAATCAATTGAAATAATTTCTTTAGACCCAATTTTTGCATAGAGATATTGAAATTTTAGTAATCTTAATGAAAATCTTAGTTATTTATTTTTTACAATTCCCCGGTGATCTTTTCCATTTTACTCTTACAGAAAATCATACAAAATCATATGGTAATTTACTAAAATTATTTATACCTTATTGATTGCATTTGTTTTAACCCTTAAAATAAAATAAAATTTCAAAACTTTATTTTATTTCTTTTTTTTTATGTATTAAATTTACCTTATTATCTTTAACCACGCATACATTGTGGCAAGCTAAACTAAAAACTAAAAAAGAATATTTCGTATATTAGTTAATGATGGCCTTCCATGGATTCACCTATATAAGCCGCAGCTAAAGTAGCAAAAATAAGGGCTTGAATACCGCTTGTAAATAATCCAAGAAACATGACAGGTATAGGAACTACTAAGGGCACTAAAGAAACAAGAACAACAACTACTAATTCATCAGCTAATATATTTCCGAAAAGTCGAAAACTAAGCGACAAGGGTTTTGTGAAATCTTCTAAGATGTTAATTGGTAGAAGGATTGGAGTTGGTTGGATGTATTTACCAAAATAAGCTAATCCTTTTTTTGAAAGACCCGCATAAAAATATGCTACTGATGTAAGTAAAGCTAATGCAACAGTAGTATTTATATCATTTGTGGGTGCAGCTAACTCCCCGCGAGGTAACTCTATTATTTTCCAAGGCAAAAGAGCCCCAGACCAATTCGAAACAAAAATAAATAGAAACATAGTTCCAATAAAGGGAACCCACGGACCATATTCTTCCCCAATCTGGGTTTTGCTTACGTCTCGAATGAATTCAAGGACATATTCAAAGAAATTCTGACCGAAAGTGGGAATGGTTTGCGGATTTCTAACAACTAAAATGGATGAAACTAATAAGATAGCTATTACAACCCAAGAAGTAATAAGTACTTGGGCATGCACTTGGAACTCCCCTAATTGCCAATAGAGATGTTGACCTACTTCCACCGAGGATATATCGTATAATCGTTTTAATGTGGTGATGGAACATAATAGAATATTCATTTTTTGCCTTGCCCTCGAAAAGAAATAGAACTTGAAAAAGAATTATTTTAATTCAATCATATCTTTTTGAATTGTCTGCTTAAATCTTATATTTTTGAATACCGACTAATCACTTAATATTTCTGGTTTTATTTCTTTTTGTTTTCTGCGCGATTTAGTAATTTAGTTATAGTCTAGTAACCGATTCCATAAATCTATGAAGTTCCCAACTTAATAATTTATTTATTTTATTATTAATTAATATTTTCGTATATCGCTAGAACGACCCTCACAAATTGCAAATACAAATTTGTTAAGAATTAATCGAATTGAAGCTATAGCATCATCATTAGCTGGAATTGAAATATCCGCGAGATCCGGGTCACAATTTGTATCGATTAAACAAATCGTTGGAATTCCCAAAGTGATACATTCTCTAAGAGCGGTATACTCCTCTTGCTGATCAACAATTATCACAATATCGGGCAACCCCGTCATATATTTAATGCCACCCAGATAGGTTTCCAAATGAGATAATTGTCTCTTCATCATAGCGGTATCCTTTTTTGGAAGACTGTTGATTCTGCCCGTCTTTTGTTCCGTTCTCAAGTCTCTGAACTTATGAAGTCTCGTTTCTGTAGTATACCAATTAGTTAACATGCCGCCGAGCCATTTTTTATTAACATAATGACACCGAGCTCTTGTTGCAGCCCGTGCTATTGAATCAGCTGCTTTATTTTTTGTGCCAACAATTAAGAATTGTTTCCCCTTACTTGCTGCATCAAAAACTAAATCACAAGCTTCTGATAAAAAGCGAGCAGTTCTAGTAAGATTTAAAATATGAATACCCTTACGTTTTGTAGATATATAAGGTGCCATTCTAGGATTCCATTTTCTAGTACCATGGCCGAAATGAACTCCTGCTTGCATCATCTCTTCCAAAGTTATGTTCCAATATCTTTTTGTCATTGATCCCCACAATAAAAAAAAAAAAAGAGAAAGAGTATCCTGAAATATAAAATAAAAAGTTTTGTTCCGATGGAACCTTCTCTTCTATCGAAGACTGGCCGTTGATACATGGTCGGGCCATTCATTTTTTTTTATTTTCAATTATAATCAAACGACCCCTCTTAATTAATTTCATTAAAATGAAGGGGATCAAAAAATTCGCTTTTAAGAATCATTAAATCCTAGGAAATAATTGCTGTGACGTATCACATAAATTCTTGAAAATTAAGAAATCAAATAATTCTCTGTGGTGGAACAAAATATCTTTTTTTTCTTCCTCGAATAAATTCATTTTTTTTGTTTCCGGGGCAATCTTGGTATGTTGTCTTAGCTTTGAAGGGTGTATTTTTTTTTTGAATCCGGTACCAACGGGTATCATCCCCCCCAAAACAACGTTCTCTTTCAGACCTTTCAACCAATCGATACGACCTCGGAGAGCAGCTTTTGCTAAAACTCTAGCAGTTTCTTGAAAACTCGCTTCGGATATGAAACTTTGGGTATTCAGAGATGTTTTTGTTATTCCCAATAATAGAGCTCGGTAACAAATTACTTCCTCCAAGGCGCGACCTGCTCGTTCGGCTCGCAACAATCCAATTAGTTCGCTGGGTGAAAAAACATTAGACATTCCATCTTCTGAGACCAATACTTTTGATGTTATTTGACGTACAATAATTTCTAGATGTCTATTATGTATGTGCACTCCTTGGGATCGATAAACCTTTTGGATTTTATTAACCAAAAAAATTCGACTTTGGACGATAGTTAGCTCAGCACCAATAAAAAATCCCCAGGGAATGCCGAGAATTTTTGTTATACGCTCGTTCCAAGCGTCAATTTTATTTCCCAGGTTCATCGATATTGAATCAATCGAACGCACTTCTAATACCTGTTCCACTTTTGGAAGACCTTGTGTTATATCACCTGATCTCGATTTTTCATAAATAAACGTTACTAATATATCTCCTTCAAAAAGGATTTCTCCATAATGGCCATGAACTGTTGCTCCTGGAGTCGCCAAATAGGTGTTAGCCGATCTTATTAATACAGAATCAATTTGAACAATTAAAACTTGCCCCGATTTTAGGTCTAGTCCACTTTCTCTTCTACTTTCCGTTTGAGCTAAACATATATTTTCACAAATAAATTGCCCCGGGCTCATTATTGTAATCGTTTTTTCGGAAAATTTATAATCATAATTATAATGGAGAAAATTCCAATTCAAACAGAATGGATTTAAAATGATGTTGCTACACGGATCGGGCTCATAAATTCTTTCGTTTTCGTCCATTAAATAATATTTAAATACTTGACAAGTTTCCTTTAACTTGTAAAGTTGCAAATTCTTATTAATCAAGATTAGATTATGAGTTATTAAAGAATAAAAAGAATAAGAATTTGCAACTTGAAGTGCTATTCCTAAAGGGCCTAATGAATTCTTAATTGGAATTATAGGGTCTTTTTTCATTTTTTGAATTCTATTTTTTAGCCCGTTGTGGTATTTTACATTGCTGAATGGTCCTATTTGAAAACAATTACGTGAAGACAAAATTATCAAAGATCGGTATTCTGTATTTCTGTTCAACAATACACGAATAGTTCCATGATTTTGGATATGTGATTGTTGAATTTTTGCCTTGGAATAAATAGGAAAAAATGGATTGATATTGATTCGATCTGACTCATTATTCAAGATCCATTCTGAACCGGACGGGTCATTCCTTTTTCTGATATACGAAATATGGGATTTCGCTAAGTCAATTTTTAGGAAATCTCCTATCAAACCATTTGTACTTACTTCAACAAAAGAAGCACGTGATTCCTCGATAGAAGAACTTTTTTTGTCTTGGTCCCAATTTAATACTAAACAAGTCCGAACTAATTGAATGCTTATGTCAGAAATTCTACGAATTGATTTTCCATTTCCATAAAGGATATAATTGAGAACTTTAAGTTCAAAATTATCCCTTTCCTGGAACAGATCTTGGGGGAAAAGTTTGACTAAATTGAAATTGATACCGTTCGTTATTTCATATAGAATTACGGGTCGAACCAAAACAAAATACTTTTTCTTGATAGTTGTGATCCATTGGACATAGATCCAATTTTTGATTTTTTTCGATTCCTTCGAATTTTTTTTTAATCTTTCGGGTCGTATCAAAATGCCACTGTGTCGATATACCTTATCCATCTCTCCAGGAAAATAGATACCCCCGGAAAATATTTGTAATTCAATCTTTTTTTTTTTCTTCTCTATTCGCACCAATCCGCCTACTCGACTTCTTATATTTAAAGTGATTGGTGTATTGGCTCCAATGATACTGTTGTTCCGTACCATTATGGAAGAAGGTTCCGGTAAAATATGCACTTCTTCGGGAATGAAAAAAAGTTGATCTACTTTGATTTGGTATTTTGGTTTCAAATCTTTGACCCCTTGATATTCAATTAAATCCTCTTTTTTTAAAAGAGGGGGAATTCCAGTAGTCCTATATTTCGGAATTCCTGAACTTTGCGTTCTATATTGGGGGTCGTCGAAATGAGCAAGAATACTATTTCTACGAAAAATACCATTTACGGGTATTTCAATCGCGATATCGGAAGAGGACGTTAATTGTTTATCTGACTCTTGAATCGATTGGAATGTAAATGGAATGATGAATCTATTTTTTCGCCTCTTTGCCAATAAATCTGAAGTTGTGTGAGAAATAGTAGGATGTATAAAATGACAATGATACATACAGATAATTGTATTTAATTCTGAATAATCTGGAATCCTACTTTCTTTTTTTTTACCGATAGATCTTTCTCCAATAGAACGAGAATGACTGTTCATTTGATCTTGATCCTTGAAGAGTAAAAAAGCTAGTGCACTCCACCTGTACGACCTTCCCGATAATATCCATAAATGACTTGTCTTTTGTAAAATATGTACATTGCTTTGTTTAAATTCAGATGCGTGATATACATCTGTACTCCAATGCATTTCTCCCTGTGAGTCAGAATAAATATGTTTTCGAACTCTCTCCTTCAAATTCAAAGTGTACGTTCCCGCGCGAATCTCAGCAATCACTTGTTCTGATTCTACATATTGATCATTTTGAACTAATAAAAAACTTTTTGGTGGAATAGTCACGTTATGTAGAATATCATCACTCTCAATAGTTACATACAAGTCTGTATAAGATATAAAAGCAGGATGCCCATGACGTGTACGTGTAGGATGAACCAAATTCTCATTGAATTTTATTTTTCCATTGGATGGGGCTCGCACATGTTCTGCAGTACCCCCTGTGAATACTCCACCTGTATGAAAAGTTCTTAATGTTAGTTGAGTGCCCGGTTCTCCAATCGATTGGCCCGCAATAATACCTACAGCTTCGCCCAATTCCACCAGGTTGCCATGAGTCGGACTCCGACCATAACACAATCGGCAAATCCAAGATGTATTCCTACAAGTAAAGGGGGTTCGAATAGATATTGATTGTATTTGAAAATTTATGAATCTATTGATAAGTCGAATCCCAATATCTTGATTTCGAATGGCAAAACATCGTGAACCTATATATATATCGTCTGCTAATACACGACCAATTAATGTTTGTATCAAAATCCTTTCTGGGATCATTCCATTCCGGGTATTTACAGAAATTCCTCGAATGGTACCACAATCCACTCGTCGTACAACAATGTGTTGAACCACTTCAACAAGTCTGCGAGTAAGATATCCAGCATCCGATGTTCGTACAGCAGTATCTACAACCCCCTTACGGGCTCCGTAACAAGAAATAATATATTCTGTTAAAGAAAGTCCTTCGCGTAAATTGCTTTGAATGGGTAAATCAATCATTTGTCCTTGTGGATCTGACATTAATCCTCTCATACCCACTAATTGGTGTACTTGAGATGCATTTCCTCTAGCCCCTGAGAAAGACATTATATGGACTGGATTAAAGGGGTCAGTCATCCTAAAATTAGGATTCATTTCTTGTCGCAAATATTCACTTGTAGCATACCATACCTCAATGGATTGGCGTAATTTTTCTACCGCATGTACATTTCCATAATGATGATGTTTTTCCAAAATAAAACTTTGTTGTTCAGCATCTTGGACTAGCCACCCCTTAGAAGGTATTGTTAAAAGATCATCGATTCCTAAGGAAATAGATGTAGCAGTAGCTTGACGGAACCCCAAAGTCTTTACTTGATCCAGGATATGTGATGTATATGCCATTCCGAAGTGATCTATTAATCTACTAATAAGTCGTTTAATGGCAGTTCCACCTATCACTTTATTGTGAAAGACCAGATTGGCCCGTTCTGCCATAAGTACCTCCATATTCTGTTCAGTGGTATTTAGTTCATCAATGGGTTTGAGTCAATGACTTGAAAACTGCCTTTTCCTTATGTTGATTCGCATAGAAATTAAAAAAAACTATGATCCTGCCTGATCCTAATTGAAACCTGAATACAAACCTGCATCAGAAATTTACTTAGCTTAGATGCCTTATAAATAGGCTCGACAAAAGCCTTGTATAGCTTCTTCGATTTCTCGATAAAAAGAAATATGACCAACAGTAGTTCTAATGTATATACAACGAATTTCTTTTTTTATACTTCTTACTACTATATAATGACGATAAATCTCATGATAGATTCCCAAAGGTTCATATTGAACTTCGATAGGAGCTTCTCTTGACGAAATAACGCGCTGATCTAGTCGCCACCGGAGCCACAAAGGGCTATCGAAATTTATTCTTTTCTGTCGAGAAGCTCCAATTGCATCATAGGAATTATAAAAAAAAGGTTCTTTTTTTTTTGTATACTTATTGTTATTATCGTGAATTCCTTCATTTTTCGAATTTCTGCGATTACGCGGATTATATCTATTTGCACTAATACCTCGACGATTCCCCCTCGTTAATATGTAAAGCCCAATAAGCATATCTTGAGTTGGTACAGAAATGGGATCCCCCATCGACGGAGACAAGAGGTTCATATGAGAAAACATAAGTAAACGAGCTTCCGTTTGAGCCTCCAAAGATAAAGGCACATGAACAGCCATTTGATCTCCATCAAAGTCGGCATTGAATCCCTTACAAACTAATGGGTGTAAACAAATAGCGCGCCCTTCTACTAAAATGGGTTGGAATGCCTGTATGCCTAATCTATGCAGAGTAGGCGCTCTATTTAGCAATACGGGATGCCCCTGCATAACTTCTTGTAGTATTTCCCATACAATCGGTTCTTTTTCCCGAATCTTACTCTTAGCAATTCCCATGTTCGAAGCAAAATGTTTTCGAATTAGACCACGAATTACAAATGTCTGGAAAAGTTCTATTGCTATTTCGCGGGGTAATCCACATCGATGTAATGAAAGTGATGGGCCTACTACAATAACAGAACGCCCCGAATAATCAACCCGTTTGCCAAGCAGGGTTTCACGAAATCTCCCCTCTTTGCCCTCAATTATATCTGAAAACGATTTGTAAACCTTATTATGACCATCCCTCATTGGTTGCCCACGGATTCCATTATCAAGAAGTGTATCCACGGCTTCTTGTACCAATTTTTCTTGACACATTACTAATTCTCCGGGCGTAGATCTACCTGTTGTTAATAGATCGAGAAGAGTATTGTTCCGATAGATAACTCTTCTATAGAGTTCATTAATATCTGAGCTCATTAGTTTTCCCCCATCTATTTGAATAATGGGTCTCAATTCAGGGGGAAGAACTGGTAAGAGACATAAAACCATCCATTCCGGGTTTATATTTGTTCGGATAAAATGCTTAGCTAATTCCATGCGTCGAACCAAAAAATTTTTTCTTCTTCCAACTTTTCGATCCTCCCATTCATTTCCATTGCCCGTGGATCCCTCCTCGCCTAATTCTTTCCATTCTAATATTGAAGAATCAATAAGAATTCTCAAATCCAGATCGGCTAGTTGTTCTCGAATAGCACCTGCTCCACTAGAAATTTCTCGATTTCGAAATGTATCGAAACCTTGGGTAGTAAAAAAAAGTGGGATGCTGTATTTCCAGGATTGTATTTCATATTCGAATGAACCTCGTAATCGTAAAAAAGTGGGTTTTTTAACAACAGGTCTAGCAAACGAAAAATTTGGATAGGATCCAATAGGATCTCCCCTTTAAAAATCGGACGTGAAAGTTTACTTTCATCCGGCTCAAGTAGTTACGCCAAAAAAAAAAGAAAAGGGATTTCCGATTTCAAATTCTATAATAAAATTCTATAAAATAAACAAAGGGAGAATCTAATAATCTCAAAAAAAATGTTTACTCTTTACTCAAGTTCTCAATAAAGACCAAACAATTTTTCATTGTTGATGCATTCCTCTTCTAAATTACGGCAGAAAAGAGATATCAAATTTTTGAGTAGTCTACCCCCTTCGAATGAGGAATCCCTTTTATTCTTAATAAAAGGAGTATCCCGGAATTCATAAGAGATTTCCTTGTCTATGTTATGTATTATTCCATTCGATCTTTTAGGTCCCGACTTTACCTCGACGGTTATGCTGCAATGTCCTTAAGCCTATATGCGATAGATAAACTTCTGCAACCATGATATATTTGCTTATTTAATTCAAAATTTCCGTTCTTTCTAAAACTAAAAGAAATGGAATAGTAAATTTCACAAAACAAAAAAGTCTTTTTTTTTACGAGGTACAGCTAAAAACTTATATTTCTTTGTTACTGAATCGACCATAGATCAATTCCCTTTTTAATTGGGGAATATTCAATACACCCAAAATTCTGAGCTTCATGTTACTTACTCCCCGAGACATGTCAGATCCGGGACATCCCAATCCAATTCAATGGAATGACAGTTTATCGTTCAGAATCTGTACAATACAAATTTTGATCAAATCACACATCGCAGTAAACTAGACCTTCTAATTCTTTAAGAGGTTTATCTAAAAGATTCGCGATATAACTAGGAAGACGTTTCAAATACCACACATGGGTTACTGGGCATGCCAGTTTTATATAGCCCATTTGATATCTACGTATCCGAGAATCAACAAATTCTACCCCGCATTGTTCGCAAAATTTTTTGTTGTCTTTTTTATCTCCGATCACTCGATAATTTCCACAAGCACAAATCCCACTTTTGACAGGCCCAAAAATTCTTTCACAAAATAATCCATCTTTTTCAGGCTTATTGGTTTTGTAATGAAAAGTATAGGGTTTTGTTACCTCCCCAACTATCTCTCCATTAGGTAAGATTTTTTTTGCCCAAGCAATTATTTGTTGAGGAGAAACTAATCCAATTCGGAGTTGTTGATGTTTATATTGATCAATCATATAATCAAAATTATGATTCCGTCCAATTAAGCTTCCTTCCTATGAATCCGGAAGTTCTTTTCAGATACAAGGAAATGATTCAATTCCATAGCCAAAGATCGTAGTTCTCGAACGAGCAATCGAAAAGATTCTGGAGCGTCCACAGGTTTCGGTATTGTTCCTCCAATGATCGTAGTCGCGAGTATTGCTTGGCGAGCTTTAATATGATCAGATTTATAAGTAAGCATCTCTTGCAAAATAT